TGTCGACAATTTCTACATAAGGTGGTAAGATGATATCTCGAGCAGTTACATATCCAGGACCCCCAACACAAATAGACGCGTCACAAGTTCCATATAGATTACTTCTCAATACAATTTCTTTCAAATTCATTAGAATTTCGTGGGCCGATTCTTGAATACCCGTTAGAGTAGAATATTCGTGGAAGACATTCTCGGATTTTGCACGTGTGATACATGTTCCTTCTATTTCTCCAAGCAAAGCTCTTCGCATCGCAATGCCTATTGTGTCGGCTTGTCCTTTCATAAGCGGAGACAGAATAAATCGACCATAATAAAGACGTTTACTGTCTGTTCTTGATTCAACACACTTCCACTGTAGTGTCCGAGTAGATACTGTTACTTTCTCTCGAACCATAGTAATAATATTTTTTTGATTGAATTATTTATTTCTCTTGTTTTTATTGAAATAGATTCACTGTTTATTTCTACACACGTCTTTTTTTCGGAGGTCTACAGCCATTATGTGGCATAGGAGTTACATCCCGCACAAAAGTTAATAGGATACCACTTCTACGAATAGCTCGTAATGCGGCGTCTCTTCCGAGACCGGGACCTTTTATCATGACTTCTGCTCGTTGCATACCTTGATCTGCTACTGTACGAATAGCATTTGCTGCTGCAGTTTGAGCGGCAAAGGGTGTCCCTCTTCTCGTACCCTTGAATCCACAAGTACCGGCCGAGGACCAGGAAACCACCCGACCTCGTACATCTGTAACTGTGACAATGGTATTATTAAAACTTGCTTGAACATGAATAACTCCCTTTGGTATTTTACGTGCACTTTTACGTGCACCAATACGTACATTTCTACGTAAACCAGTTCTCGGTATAGCTTTTGCCATATTGTATCATCTCATAACTATGAGTCAGAAATATATGGATATATCCATTTCATGTCAAAACAGATTCTTTATTTGTACGCTGAGCCCTTTAGTGAATCTGATTATCCCTTTATCCTTGTCTTTGTTTATGTCTCGGGTTGGAACAAATTACTCTAATGCGCCCCCGTCTACGGATTAGTCGACATTTTTCACAAATTTTACGAACAGAAGCTCTTATTTTCATATTTGTCATTCCTTATCTTAATTCTGAATCTACTTCTTGGTAGAAAATAAGTTTCTTGAAATTTTTAATCTCGAATCATATTGAATAAAAATCACCTAATCTTTCGAATCCTTGTTTCGGAGTCGATAAATTATACGTCCTCTGGTTGAATCATAACGACTTACTTCAATTTTGACTTTATCTCCGGGTAGTATCCGTATAAAACTGCGCCGGATCTTTCCCGAAACATAACCTAGAATCAGATCCTCATTATCTAACCGAACCCGGAACATGCCATTGGGAAGCGATTCAGTAATTAAACCTTCATGAATCCATTTTTGTTCTTTCATTCTAGGTAAAGCCCCCTTGAGGTATCAACTAATGGAGGAGAAACAATATTAAACAACTCACCCCCCTTTCTTTTTCTTTTTTTTACAAATAGGAAGAGGTTTCTTATTTCATTTGGATATTAAATGGATTACCATATATAACATAAAATTTCTCCGCCGATTCCTTCTAGTCGAGCCTCCCGATCTGTCATTATACCCCGAGAAGTGGAAATAATTACAATCCCTATTCCACCTAAAATTCTAGGAATTCGTTGAGAGTTAGAATAGATTCGTAGGCCGGGTCGGCTGATCCGTTTTAAATTTAACAAATTTCTATAAGGTCTTTTCCTATTCCTGCTATGTCGCAGGGTTAAAACCAAAAAATTTTGGTTTTTTTCTCGATGTTTTCTGACGTTTTCGATAAAACCTTCTCGGAAAAGTATTTTAACAATATTTTCGGTAATATTAGTAGATGCTATGCGAACAACTCTTTTTCTATCCATATCAGCATTTCGTATAGAGGTTATTATCTCAGCAATAGTGTCTCTACCCATGATGAACTAAAACTTTTGGCGTACCAAAATTGGATATAATTAACATGTTTTTCTTTTTTTTTTTTTTTATTGGTTTATGAATATCAATTTTTCAAGGTATATGCGCGAAACACAAACTACGAATTCATCTAGTTCTTAATCTATTTCCCTTTCCCTTCAAATACCTCAAAGATTCAGATCTCTTTTTTTTTTATAATACTTCGGGAGCTAATGAAACTATTTTAGTAAAATTTAATTGTCTCAATTCGCGGGGGATTGCCCCAAAAATTCGAGTTCCTTTTGGATTTCCTTCTTGATCAATCACAACTGCAGCATTGTCATCATATCGTATTATCATACCGCTGTCACGTTTAAGTTCTTTACAGGTACGAACAATTACAGCTCTGACTACTTCTGATTTTTCTAGGGGCATATTTGGTACTGCTTCTTTGATCACAGCAACAATAACGTCACCGATATGAGCATATCGGCGATTACTAGCTCCTATGATTCGAATACACATCAATTTTCGAGCCCCGCTGTTATCCGCTACATTTAAATAGGTCTGAGGTTGAATCATATAAATTTTTGAATCTATTCTTCCAATGCAAAGGATGAAGAAAATAAAAGAAATATTGCTTGTCTAAGTCTAAAAAAGAAATAGGTGATTTTGTTTCATCCCCAAGACTCATTTCTGTACGTTCTACATTTTTATCCCGAAATAATAAATTGAGTTCGTATAGGCATTTTGGATGCTGCTATTAAAATAGCCCTTTTAGCTATATTTTCGGTTACTCCACTCATTTCATATAGTATTCGCCCCGGTTTAACAACAGCTACCCAATATTCAGGGGATCCTTTCCCCGAACCCATACGTGTTTCAGCAGGTCTTACTGTAACTGGTTTGTCTGGAAAGAGACGGACCCATATTTTTCCACCACGGCGTGCATTTCGTGTCATTGCCCGGCGACCCGCTTCGATTTGTCTCGATGTGATCCAAGCGGGTTCAAGTGCCTGAAGAGCATATTTACCGAAACAAATATGATTACCTCGATAAGACATTCCCTTCATTCTTCCTCTGTGTTGTTTGCGGAATCTAGTTCTTTTGGGGTTATAGTTGATGGTTGTTTCGGAATTCCATCTCTACTACAGAGCTGGACGTGAGAGTTTCTTCTCATCCAGCTCCTCGCGAATAAAAGTATTCAAAATATAATTTCAATTTATTTGAATAGCTATTAGAACATTTTTAGAAAAATTTTTATTTTTTTCTAACGTCCTAATAAATCTTTATTGTCTTTTGTCCTTTATCCGAGTTTACCAATTCAAAAAATAAGGTTTTCGCGGGCGAATATTTACTCCTGCAATCTCTATTTGAGTCCTAGCACTTGTTCGTCACTTTTCCGAATAGATGAATAGGTTTCTGGTTAATTTCGCCATCCTAACTAGTGAATTATTAAGATTCATTTGTTTAATAAAATATTTTGCATTCACAGGTTCCTTCGTTTCCACCACTTCGTACTAAATGATTAGGTCAGAATTCTACAATGGAGCTCATAATCCAATTTATTCTTGAGTCAACCTTCTTAGTCTTTATTGACTCGAAGCTCTTGAGTTTTTTCTTTTCTTCTATAAGAAATAAATTCATGAAATATTTAATTATGTATGAATCAATTCGTATTGATGCTTTATTACACTGTCTTTTATGAGATGACTCATAGACCTTCCATATAGGAATTCTATATCATTGATGTTATTTTTCTCTCTTTCTCTCATCCTTCCATTTATCCACACCTTTCTTCTGTAATTTTGCTTTAAATTTTAAAAAGTTAAAGTTTAATTATTTCAGTTGCTACAAAGATATAACAGATTTAACATATCTTGACTGGTTCTTTAGATCCAGATAATATGAAGTGATGAATCGGTTTTCATACTATCGGGTCAACCCTAACCCTAAAAAAAACCAACGAGTCACACACTAAGCATAGCAATTATATCAAAAAGTCAATTGAATTTTTATTCAACCCTATAGAATTGGTAGAATTAATAATTAGTTTGATTGGTAGGAAAAAGAATGAACGGGTTTTCCCTTTTTCCTTCTATCAACCGATAGAAGGAAAAAACAATGAAAGTTTTATTATTCCTCTTCCTTGTCTATAAAAATCCAAATTTTGATGCCCAAGACTCCATAGATAGTCCGAACTGTATAGGAACAATAATCTATTTTAGCTCGAATGGTTTGTAGGGGAACCCTGCCCTCTCTGATCCATTCGACACGGGCAATTTCTTTTCCGTCGATACGCCCTGCAATTTGTACTTGAATTCCTTTTGTATCCGCTTGTTCAGTTAATTCAATAGCTTTTTTCATTGCTTTTCTAAATGAAACTCTATTCTTTAATTGTCCGGCTATAAATTCTGCAAGAATATTAGGGTTTCCGTAAGGTTTTGCAATTCTTGTGATAGAAATGTTAAGTTTTCGGTTCACATAATGAAATTTTTTTTGTAGATTTATCTGTAATTCTTCGACCCCTCGCGGTCTACTTTCTATTAATAACTTTGGGAATCCCATAAAAATTATGACCTGGATCAAATCGATTCTTTTTTGAATCTCTATATGCGAAATTCCCTCGGCGCCGGAGGATATTTTCATATTCTTTTGAATATAATTTTGAATAAAGTCTCTTATTTTTTGATCTTCTTGTAGGTCCTCAGAATAATTTTTTGGTTTTGCAAACCAAAGGGAATGGTGACTTTGGGTTATACCAAGTCGGAAACCCAGTGGATTTATTTTTTGTCCCATACTACCTCACTATTATATACATCGCGATCTACCATAGTTGTCTTTTTCCATCTAGGTTTTTTTAACGAATAAAAAGTTACATCTTCATATTCATCTAAAGATATATCTTTCACTACAATAGTTATATGACAGGTAGCTTTTTTTATCGCATAACTACGTCCTCGAGCTCGAGGTTTTAATTTCTTCACAGTAGTACCCTCGTTAACTTCAGCTTTAATAATTAATAAATTGTCTTCGGCGGAGCCCATAGTGTAACTA